TTTTTAGATTTTAGATTCAAAGGCAAGGGTAAAAATGAAATTTTATTCAAATTCTATTGAAATTGTTATACCATTTTTTTAAGTTAGGCCGATTCCGATTATTCTCCGGCTTGATTAGTTATTTTTCGTACAAAAAAACTTTTTGAATTACCAGTAGAAAGAGATTTTGCTAATGCCCAAGCTTTTACCATTGTCCGGGATCCCTTGTCTTTCCAACAATTTTTACGAATACGCTTTTTCGAAAGAGAAGTACGTTTTTTTGGAACTGCCATTTCAAATAAAATGAAATTGATTATTCATTGTTATAGTTGGATGTGAAAGACATCTATTGGTCAAACGAATCTTTGTTTCCTCTTCATTATCTACGTATTTAGATTCGAGATGATATTCTCTTCATTAAATAAAAAATAAATAATAATAGATATTATTATTTTAATATTAGTATTAGATTAGGAGAAAGAAATATTCTACAATATTCGACTTTGTAGAATATTTCTTTATAACATAACCAAAAAAAATTAGTACGAAATTGATTCAGATTAATAAAAATGGAAATAATGAATCAAAATTTCGACTTATACTTATATTATATCTTTTTTTGTCTATTTTGACTGTGGTGTATTTAATTTAGATGTACGTAATAAGCCACATCGAAAAGTTTAAGAATCCAACCCTTAGTTAATCTTAATTGAAAAACTTGAATTTTTATTTATTTTTATTGATATTGAAAATACAAGGATACCAAGAAATTTTCAATTAGATTGCCTAAAGGATCTAGGATTGAAAACCTTTTAGTCATTTTTTTTAACATTCTATGTTATGTAAAGTAGAAAGTAAAGTAAAAAAATAGATATTCTTTTTGAGAAAAAATCTATTTTTTTATGGAAGACAATCAAATAAAATAATTTTTGGCAAAACTCGTTTATAATTCTGAATAAACTAATTAAAATAAATAGTTGTTCCGATTATTTTTGTATCATTTTGGATTTTATTAGATTTTTAGTAGATGTTATGATTCATAGTATTTTTTAGTATAATTTTTATCCTTTATTATTATATTATTCTAAATAAATTAAATGTAAATGAAAGTGGAATTTATTGTCCTACTTCATAGACTTCAATATTTTACATTTAGTTAATATCTAATTATTCATTTTCACTAACCAATTGGTTATTTGACCAATTATAACTTCTTGATTTGAATATAAAAACAAATTCTCAATAATTTTTTTTTTAATTTTTAGATTAAAATAGAATAAGAAATTCAAAAAACTTAAATAGAATTTTTGAATTTACATATCTTTTCTTTCCTTTATTTTTTATTCACTTTTTTCAAAAGAGGCAAGAACCGACGAATTATAAACAAAAAAATGAAATTTTTTAAATCAATATAAAATATTTGTATTCTATTATGGAACATATATACCAATATGCATGGATCATACCCTTCATTCCACTTACAGTTCCTTTGTTAATAGGAGTGGGACTTCTTCTTTTCCCGACGGCAACAAAAAATCTTCGGCGTATATGGGCTTTTTCGAGTATTGCGTTGTTAAGTATAGTTATGATTTTTTCTATGAAGCTGTCTATTCAGCAAATAAATAGTAATTTGATTTATCAATATGTATGGTCGTGGACCATTAATAATGATTTTTCTTTAGAATTCGGCTACTTGATCGATCCACTTACTTCTATTATGTCAATGTTAATCACTACTGTTGCAATTCTGGTTCTTATTTATAGTGATAATTATATGTCTCATGATCAGGGATATTTGAGATTTTTTGCTTATATGAGTTTTTTCAATACTTCAATGTTGGGATTAGTTACTAGTTCAAATTTGATACAAATTTATATTTTTTGGGAATTAGTTGGAATGTGTTCATATTTATTAATAGGTTTTTGGTTCACACGACCTAGTGCTGCAAATGCTTGTCAAAAAGCATTTGTGACTAATCGTGTAGGGGATTTTGGTTTATTATTAGGAATTTTAGGACTTTATTGGATAACAGGCAGTTTCGAATTTGGGGATTTGTTTGAAATATCCAATAATTTAATTAATAATAATGAGATCCATTTTTTGTTTTGTATTTTATGTACTTTCTTATTATTTGCCGGGGCAATTGCTAAATCTGCTCAATTTCCTCTTCATGTATGGTTACCTGATGCTATGGAGGGGCCTACTCCTATTTCAGCTCTCATACATGCAGCTACCATGGTAGCTGCGGGGATTTTTCTAGTCGCTCGACTTCTTCCTCTTTTCATAGTTATACCTTACATTATGAATGGAATATCTATTATAGGAATAATAACAGTACTATTAGGAGCTACTTTAGCTCTTGCTCAAAAAGATATTAAGAGAAGTTTAGCTTATTCTACAATGTCTCAATTGGGCTATATGATGTTAGCTCTAGGTATGGGTTCTTATCGAGCTGCTTTATTTCATTTGATTACTCATGCTTATTCAAAAGCATTATTGTTTTTAGGCTCCGGATCCGTT